AAATAGATGGAAAAAAATTGCGTCCAATAGGATTTGAACCTATACCAAAGGTTTAGAAGACCTCTGTCCTATCCATTAGACAATGGACGCTTTTCATTCCTATTTTATTCTTTCGCATTCCCCCTTTCTCTTTTGGTTTGGGAGAAAAATACATGAAAATTTTTTTAGGTAAAAAAAGAATGTATATTCGAATGGATGATGCATGTAGAATAAGGAATATGGGGCGGGTAGCGGGAATCGAACCCGCATCGTTAGCTTGGAAGGCTAGGGGTTATAGTCGACGTTAATTTATCATTCTTACCGTCTCTAATTCAAAACCGAACATGAAAATTTTGTTTCATTCGGCTCCTTTATGGAAGATTGATGTATTCCCAGAAACAAAAATTAGATCCATAACATCTATGTCAGCTTTTCTTGTTAAAGATACCCAAAGCCACTCGCTTTATAGATGATCCCTCTAGAGAAGGGAGATTCTATTATCCCAAATCCGTCTAATCTAGTTACTTCGTTCCCTATTTCCACTCGAGGGATCCTGAGGAAAAGAATTTAATTTCCACCGAGCTAAAATAATATGCTGATGGTTCTAGTAAACCAAAACCACCATTTTATAGCTATTTGGCTTTAATCTTATCTTTACAAGACAAAAATGGAAGATCTAGTTACGATTGGAAATGTACTTATGTTTTTTATCTTCATCCATAGATCCTTTACTTATTAATTTTAATTGAAAGATTTGATCCAATTTTTTTTAATTATGCTTCGTGACTCTATAACCTTTTTATTCAATTTCAATTGAACTTTGGATACAAATCGTGAGAATTTCTATTTTTCCTCAAATATACTATTGAGAGGAAAAGGATTAAACTCTTTTCAGGAAATAAAGTTTTTTTTTGATCGGAATATGAAAAACCCGAAAGACCCCTTAACTTTTTAAGTTATTAATTGAACGAATCACACTTTTACCACTAAACTATACCCGCTTCATATTCATTATTATATATGAATATACCTTTTTTTTGTCGAACAAAGGAATGAGATGCTATCTTAATAGCATCAGACTTATTAAAACTTGAGCGTTGACACTTTATCCCCCCGGACTGGGGGTCCTTGAAGGCGAAGTACAGAAAGTTTTTTAAAATAACCAAATTAGAATAAAATTAGAATAAAGATAAAGCAAAAGGTCTCATTTTTCACTTGTTATAAGTCATTACTGACAGTCCCAAATTGAAGGAATTAGCGAAGCTGGCCTATAACCACGACGAATTCCTCATTTTTTTTACTTTCCCCTCAACTGACGGATTTTTGAATTTGAATTCGGATTAATTGGATCTCAAATGTTCAATGTCCCTTGAACAAATAAAAGAGTTATATTATATATGTTATAACATATGTGTTTTCATTTTTGCTATTATATTGTTTAATATCTGTATGTGTTTTTTCCAGTTAAATAATTAACTAAATTGAGAAAAAAGACTCAAAATTCAAAATACTACTTAATACTAATTAATAATAAAATAAAAATGAAAGAATATTCAAATTCTTTCATTTTCATATTCTATAGTATATTCTATAGTATTATATTAATAATACTCAGAAATTACACTTTAAATGGAGATGAAAATTGTCTTTATTGTTACTTCAATAACTTCAATAACAAGTATCTTTGATTTGATATAATAAAAACAAAAAATGAAATCCTTTGATCTATGAAATGATTGATTCATCAGAAGTAATGTAATAGCCCGGCCAGTACTTAACCAGGCCGGGGGAATGGACCTTTCTTACAAAATGAAAATCAAGGAAGTAAGGTTTTTTTCTATATCTATTCTATTGAAGATAAGATATCTGTGTCGAATTATTACATTATCTAAATTAAATTACTAATCAAATAAATAGATCTCTTATCTAGTTTACTAGAAATATATTTATATAGAATATACCCATATTAGTATATTTCTATTACATTACTGTTATTTTATTCTTAATACTTATATAATTATAATAAGAATATTTGAATAATAAAAATAAAGAAAAACGCGCTTTTTCAATTTCAATCTTTTTTACTTCGCGTGTCACATCACATAAAAAATTTGCAATTTGAATTGGGAGAGATGGCTGAGTGGACTAAAGCGGCAGATTGCTAATCCGTTGTACGAGTTATTTGTACCGAGGGTTCGAATCCCTCTCTCTCCGCCCCCCCCGATCGCTTCATACTTTCAAAATCGTATTTTTTATTCCTCACGTCCAGGATTGCGGCCCGGATCATTAGATAAGAATCCAAAGATGAAGAGAGAAACAAAAAATATTACTACTGTGTAAACAAAGAGTTTGAGAGTAAGCATTACACAATCTCCAAGATTTTGTTTTTGAAAAGGGAAATAGATTGCCTATTTTTTATCACATACACTATGTTGACATAACACTCCAAAAATAAACCAAAAAGAAAAAAATGAAGTGGAATCCTTTCTTGAAAAAGGTAATTTTTACGAATTTTTTGTTTTTGTAATAATAATAAGAAAAGCAAGATTCTGATTCCTTCATTACCAAAAATACCAAAAATTTTTGGTCATATTTGGTCATATCCATTATTTGGTATTGTGGGGTCTTTAGAAAGTCCTTGTTTACTGTTTACTGGAAGGTCAGAACGAGGAAATAAGTTGATCAAAATTTATCACCGCGCGGTGATTCAATATAATACAAGAATTTCTATTTTCGAATGGGGGATTCATAATGTTAAATTTATAAGATCTTATAAATTTATAGAAAATTTGTTTCGGATAAATCATGAATTTTTGGGAGCATTAAAGATTTTATCGAAAACTTACAGCAGCTTGCCAAACAAAGGCTAAGAGCAAAAATAGTACAGGTATGACAGGCATAACATCTACGATAGGATTGAAAAAGGCATAAGCCTCGGGCAATTTGCCGAATAAAAAACTACTCGAATAAAGGGTAGAATTAAGACAGATACAGATTAAACTAAAGATATTAAGCATAACAAACATTTCATTCTTGTAGATTAGAAAATTAGATTTTGATTGAGTTCTTTTTATGAGGGAAAAATGAAAAGGTGGGTCAAAAAACCTTCTTGTTCTTCAAAAACTCTCAAATCAAAAATCTTCCCTTTCATTCTCAAATGAGAATACAAGGAATTTTAGTTTCATACAATATCTTAATTGAATTTTATGGAATGATCAATCATTTTTTCTATATTTCCGTGTGTTGAATCCTAGCAGTAATATATTTCATATATATTTGAGTTGGGATTGACGAACGACTAATATTAGTGTTTATTAGTATCGAAGAGAAATTTGAAATAGAAATGGGGCGTGGCCAAGTGGTAAGGCAACGGGTTTTGGTCCCGTTATTCGGAGGTTCGAATCCTTCCGTCCCAGAGTGTCTCTATGAGAAAGGAAAGATTCTTCTCTTTAACAAATTTCTCTTTAAGCTTGGAATTGAATTCGAAATTCAAAACCATTTTGGGAAATTTCTCTTTAAGCTTGGAATTGAATTCGAAATTCAAAACCATTTTGGGGTATATCATTACCCCTCAGAGACTACTATTTGAATAGTCATATTGAAGTAAGTTACTTAGGTAAACTCTTTGTTCCATGAAATGTGAATTCTCGCATTATGTAATTCTGAATTGAAATAGAAACAAATTTTCTATTCAATTCCCCAACCCAAGGAAAGAAAGCCTAAAGAAAAGTGTGTATCTTACATATTGTACACGGAGACTAAAGATTACGTGGTTTTTGGTATGAATTTTCTTCTTTTCTTGTTCGTCTTAAAATTTCTAAACCAGTAAAAAAAGTAAAAACAAATTGCTCCGGATGTAATTGGCGAAAAAATTTTTGAAATTTATATTATAGATATAGAGAAACTTATGACTTTTTCGAGTTATTGGAATAGCTTATATTTTGTTAATAACTGATTTTATTCCGAAATTGGAAAACCTAGAAAACCTATAGGGCCATTCTTTTGAGATTTCGAGTTTATTTGTTTGAGAAGAATTTTTTCATAATTTAACATTCCGAACGATTGTTGAAGATTTTAATTAGATTTAAGTAAATCCATTTATTTTTCTTTTTTATTTTTTCGAAATTTCTTTCACCCCATAGGATAGAGGGGCGAATTAAATCCTTTATAATATAAGACTTTTTCCAGATAATTATTTACCTCTCCATAGATACATACATAAAAAATATTATGTACCATTGAGCCAATGACTATTCATGATTCCATAGTGAATCAATTCCATACCGGTTCAAAATAAAATTAAAAATGAGAGGAATGTTATGGTAAAACTTCGTTTAAAACGATGTGGTAGAAAGCAACGTGCGACTTGAAGGACATAATTTACTGTGGATTCTTACATCCGCTATTTTCTATAGGAATGAAGATGCTCTTGAATCGACATAGTTTGTTCTGTTCCTGTTAGGAACCTAATTTGTATTGGGTTGGTAAATAGGAACAGAATAGTACATGATGGAGCTCGAGCAAAACGTATTGATTCATTTATCGGGGGGGCGAATCTAGGGTTAGTAAAAATTAATAAATTAGACTACTTTGTAAGTATATCCTCAATATAGAAATTTAAAATAGAAGGATTCAAATCCGAACAAGTTTGAAATGAAATAAAAAAAAATTAATTATATTACAAAGGAATAAATCGTTCATATTATCTTTCCATAGACCATAGAAAGAAATAACAAAAAACAAAAGGTATGTTGCTGCCATTTTGAAAAAAAAAAAGGGGGGGTAAAGATCACCGAAGTAATGTCTAAACCTAATGATTTTAAAAAGTAAAGAGAAAGAATTCCGGAACAAGGAAACACTATTTTCAATTGTCTCAATAGTTTATTTTTAGTATAATGATGGGGACTAAAAATAGATTCGAGACGAAACAAACAAAAGAGATTAGAGACGACTCAAGAAATGCCTAAGGATTTACCTTCGGACTTTTTCAGAATTCCTCAACTTGAGTTATGAGTACGAATGATATTTATTTTTTTCTTTTTTTTTTTTATGTAAGTAAGAACAAAAAAACTTAAATCATAGTCTAATTCATAAATTTTTTAATTTTAATATATTTGATTTGACATTATATACAGAAATATTAGAATCATTTTTTCTCGAGCCGTATGAGGAGAAAACCTCTTATACGTTTCTAGGGGGGGTTATTTATCTATATCTATCCCAATGAGCGATCTATCAAATCGTTGCAATTGATGTTCGATCCCGACGAGAAGGAAGAGATCTTCGAAAGGTGGGTTTTTATGATCCAATACAAAATCAAACTTATTTAAACGTTCCTGCTATTCGTTATTTCCTTGAAAAAGGTGCTCAACCTACAAGAACTGTTCATGATATTTTAAGAAAAGCAGAATTTAAAAAAAAAGCTTCATAAATAAAAATTTATAAAAAAGAAAGGTAACTAGTATACATTTGTGGGGTAATTATTTACTCACAATTTGCTCTTTTCTTGTTCTATATTATGTTTTATATTTATATTATTTATTTACCATATTTCTTGTTGTGCCAATCCAACACAAATCTTTATTTTGTGTAATTTTTTTTTATTTCATTTTTTTTTTCTCAACAATTTATTCATATTGACAATGGTGTATCGAACAAATATAATTCGATCGTAGATAAATGGATCTGTTTATTCCGATCTTATGGGTTTTTCCTTGGGGTAGTCTTTAAATGTAAATTTTTACATTTTTTTTTTATCTGTTTAATCCGATCTACTTTGCTATTTTGTTTAATTGATCATCCAATCTTTCCTTTATAGTTATTAAAAATTCAATGTTTTTACGTAGTTGTATAGTTCAATTCCATTTTTCCGCTTGTATATACGTATTTATCTGGGTTGCTAACTCAATGGTAGAGTACTCGGCTTTTAAGTGCGATTATGGTTTTTTACACATTTGGATGAAGTAACGAATTCGTCCAGACTTTTGGTAGAGTCTATAAGACCACGACTGATCCTGAAAGGTAATGGATGGAAAAAACCGCATGTCGTAATAAAATAATAAGAAAAAATGCAATTCCACTTTTATTTTGTGAATTTTTTCTTTTATTATTTTCACAGTTAAAGTTTGGTCTAGTGAATAAATGGATAGAGCTCTATGGCTCTAATTCTGGTAAAAAAAAAGCAACGAGCTTCTATTCTTAATTTGAATAATTTCCCGATCTAATTAAACGTTAAAAATAACTTAGTGCCTGATGTGGGGAAGGGGTCTCCTGTGAATGGACCCTTGATTCTTTTTTTTAAGAATCAAAAAAAATCCTAACTATTTTCTATTATGGATTGGAAACTAATGTGTAGAAGAAATAGTATACTGACAAAAAAAAATTTTCCAAAGTCAAAAGAGCGATCGGGTTGCAAAAATAAAAGATTTTTTATCCTCTGATATTTTAATAAAACGAAGATAAACCCATTGGCCCATTGGATAGAAGGGGAGAGGAAAAAGATCTGTTGATTGGATTCTGTATTTCCGGGGTATATATATATATATTTTTCATACATGATACATACTCTGTTCTGACCGTATTGCACTATGTATAATTTGATAATACAAGAAATACCTATTGTTTCTGGTTCAAGTAGAAATTGAAGTCAATGGAAGAATTACAAGGATATTTAGAAAAAGGTAGATCTTGGCAACAATATTTCCTATATCCGTTACTCTTTCAGGAGTATATTTATGCACTTGCTCATGATCATGGTTTAAATGGTTTTATTTTTTATGAACCCGCAGAAGTTTTTGGTTATGATAATAAATCTAGTTTATCACTTGTAAAACGTTTAATTACTCGAATCTATCAAAAGAATTCTTTGATTTCTTCGGTTAATTATTCTAACCAAAATGTATTTGTTGGGCACACCCGAAATTTTTTTTTGTATTCTAGTTTTTATTCTCAAATTATATCAGAAAGTTTTGCAATTATTGTGGAAATTCCATTTTCCTTGCGATTAGTATCTTATTTAGAAAAAAAAGAAATACCCAAATATCATAATTTACGATCAATTCATTCAATTTTTCCTTTTTTAGAGGACAAATTATTGCATTTAAATTATGTATTAGATATACTAATACCTCATCCCATTCATATGGAAATCTTGGTTCAAATCCTTCAGTGCTGGATCCAAGATGTTCCCTTTTTACACTTATTGCAATTCTTTCTTCACGAATACCATAATTGGAATAATCTCCCCATTACTCAGAAGAAATCTATTTATGTTTTTTCGAAAGAAAATAAAAGATTCTTTTGGTTCCTATACAATTCTTATGTATTTGAGTGCGAAATTTTTTTAGTGCTTATTCGTAAACAATCTTCTTATTTACGATTAACTTCTTTTATAACTTTTATTGAGCGAATACATTTCTATGGAAAAATAGAACATCTTCAAATCCAACATTTTTTAGTAGTATGTCGTAACTATTTTCATAGAACTCTGTGGTTCTTCAAAGACCCTTTCGTGCATTATGT